TCATCTCATAAATATGAATCAGAAATATACAGAAAGATACGGAGATATCCATTTCATGTTAAAACAGATCTTTTATTTTTACAGGGGCCTTCCTTTTGAAAGTTCTTTTTTTCGAAGGATTATCCTTGTCTCTGTTTATGTCTCGGATTGGAACAAATCACTATAATACGTCCGCGCCTACGGATCAGTCGGCACTTTTCACAAATTTTACGAACCGAAGCCCTTATTTTCATATTTCTCACTCCTTAATTTGGAATCTATTCCTTGGAAGAAAATAAGTCTCTTGTATTTTTTAACTTCGAGCTGTAGCCCCCCTAAAAGGACTGTTTTCAAAAATTATCTAATCGTTCGAATCTTTGTTGCGAAGTCTATAAATTATACGTCCCCTGGTTGAATCATACCCACTTAATTTCGATTTTTACTCTATCCCCCGGCAGTATCCGTATAGAACTGCGCCGGATCCTACCTGAAATATAAACTAGAATTAGATCCTCATTATCTAAGCGGACCCGGTACCGTTGGGAAGTTATTCAGTAATTAAACCTTCATAAATCCATTTTTGTTCTTTCATTCCAGGTAACCCTTTTGGAGTATCAACTAATGAGGGAAGAGTTATATAACTCACTTTTTTTCTTTATTTCACAAATAGGAAATTAGAGATAAAATTAGGATACCGAAGGAGGGTCACCATATGTAACACAAAATTTCTCCCCCAATTCCTTTTAGTCTAGCTTCTCGATCTGTCATTATGCCTCGAGAAGTAGAAAGAATTACAATTCCCATTCCGCCTAAAATCTTAGGAATTTTCTGATAGTTGGAATAGATTCGTAGACCGGGTCGACTGATACGTTTTAAAATAGTTCTATATATTCTTTTCCTAGTCCTTCTATGTCGCAAGGTTGAAACCAAGAAATATTTGTTATTTTCCTGATGTTTCCGAACATTTTCAATAAAACCCTCTCGTAGGAGTATTTTAACAATGTTTTCGGTGATATTAGTAGATGCTATCCGAACTGTTCCTTTTTTACTCATGTCAGCATTTCTTATAGAAGTTATTATATCGGCAATAACGTCTTTACCCATAATGAATTCGAATTATTTTTACTTCCTAATTTTGATATAATCAACATGTTTTTTTTTTACTTTAATTATTTTATTCAATTATTATATAGTAAATTATTAATTATATTATTAAATTAATTAATACTAAAGTATATGCGTGAGACACAATCTACTAGTTTGATCCATTTCAGATATCCTACCTACTATAACTATATCATAGTTTTATCTACTAGTATTTATAATACCTCGGGGGCTAATGAAACTATTTTAGTAAAATTCAACTGTCTTAATTCTCGAGCAATCGCACCAAAAACTCGAGTTCCTTTTGGATTTCCTTCTTGATCAATGACAACCGCTGCATTGTCATCATATCGTATTATCATACCGTTGTCACGTTTGAGTTCTTTACATGTACGTACAATTACAGCTCTAATTACTTCTGATCTTTCTAGAGGCATATTGGGGACTGCTTCTTTGATTACAGCAACAATAATGTCACCAATATGAGCATATCGGTGATTACCAGCTCCTATGATTCGAATACACATCAACTCTCGAGCTCCGCTGTTATCTGCTACATTCAAAAGGGTCTGAGGTTGAATCATATCATTTTTATTTGAATCTTTATTTCAATGCGAAGAATGAGGAAAAAAAGAAATAGTGTTTGTCCAGAAATAAATAAACCCGTGTTTGTTTTTTCATTCTCAATACCCTTTCGCTTTGTTTATGTTTAGTTCTACATCGCTATCCTGAAATAACAAATTGAGTTCGTATAGGCATTTTGCACGCAGCTATTTCAATAGCTGTTCTGGCTACAGTTTCTGACACTCCGCCCATTTCATAAAGTATTCGACCTGGTTTAACAACGGATACCCAATATTCGGGGGATCCCTTCCCTGAACCCATACGTGTTTCCGTCGGTCTTACTGTAATAGGTTTGTCGGGGAATATACGCACCCATATTTTTCCACCACGACGCGCATATCGTGTCATTGCTCTTCGCCCTGCTTCTATTTGTCTAGCTGTGATCCAAGCGGGTTCAAGTGCTTGAAGAGCGTATCTGCCGAAACAAATACGATTGCCTCGACAAGATATTCCCTTCATTCTTCCTCTATGTTGCTTACGAAATCTGGTTCTTTTAGGGTTATAGTTGATGGGTTTTTTCTTCATTCCACCTCTACTACAGAACCGGACATGAGAGTTTCTTCTCATCCAGCTCCTCGCGAACGGAAAGATTCGATAATATTACGGATACACATGTATTTACTAACTAATACACTACACTAAACTAAGTAATGGGATTTATTGATATTTTATTTATTACATAGGAAACTGTATATAGCTAAGCTTTTACATTTATAGATAATTTTTTTTTTTAACGAATCCTTATTTTTATTCTTATCAAATCAAGAGCCAATATTGTAATCCAATAAATAAAGGTTTCGCGGGCGAATATTGGCTCTTTCCTGCTTTATTCTTAGGATCAATCCATGACCTCTCAGAGTAAATTAATTTGTTCTTGGTTCGTTCCGCCATCCCACCCGATGAATCATTAGGATTCATTTTTAATGGAATCTTATGTAGTCACAGGTTTCGTCGTTCCTATAGCTTCTCCATTAATGGTTAGGCCTGAACTCTGCAATGGAGCTCCCAATAAAATTTGTTCCCGAGTCAATTTTCTCAGTTTCTATTAACCCGAGGCTCTTTATTATTCTTTATATCAATATTAATGCTTTATCACATTGCCTTTTATGAGGTGATTCATAGGCCATACATATTGGAATCATCTATCATTGATATTTTTGTTCTCTCTTTCTATCATCTTTCCATTTATCCACATCCCTTTCTTTTTTTCTTCGAAATCCATAATAAGATTTTTTTTTATGGAAAAAATTTCAGTTGTTACAACTATATGATTGATCTAGTCATATAGTGACTGTTTCTTGGGATCTCGACAATACGAAGCAATAAGTTGGTTATTAATTTTTAGTTTATGTTTATATAGTTATTAAGTGCATAGTGGGGGTCAGTATTTTTTTTTTTGAAGCCCAACTTTAAACTCTAAATAAAAAACTAACGAGTCACACACTAAGCATAGCAATTATATCAAAAAAAGTTAATCAATTTTTTATTCAACCTTATAGAATTAGAATTGTTCATTTTTGTTTGATTTAACAGAAAAAAACGTAAGCAGTTTCTCATTTTTTGTTCTATCGTTGGACAGAAGGGTAAGATAAATAAAGGTTTATTATTCCTCGTCCACAAATATCCAAATTTTTAGGCCTAATACTCCATAGATAGTTCGAATTGTATAGGAACAATGATCAATTTTAGCACGAATTGTTTGTAGAGGAACCCTACCCTCTCTGATCCATTCGACACGTGCAATTTCTTTTCCGTCGATACGCCCTGAAATTTGTATTTGAATTCCCTTTGTATCTGTTTGTTCGGTTAATTCAATAGCTTTTTTCATTGCTTTTCGAAACGGAACTCTTTTTTTTAATTGTGAAGCCATATATTCGGCAAGAATATTAGGTTGTCCATAAGGTTTTTCAATTCTTGTGATAGCAATGTTGAGTCTTCGGTTCACGGAGCGAAATTCTTTTTGTACATTCATCTGTAATTCTTCGATCCCTCGTGTTCGGCCTTCTATTAATAAATTTGGAGACCCAATATAGATTATGACCTGGATCAAATCGATTCTTTTTTGAATTTCTATACGTGCAATTCCCTCGGAACCTGAGGATATTTTTTGATTTTTTTGTACATAGTTTTTGATACAATTCCGTATTTTCTCGTCTTCTTGTAGACCTATGGAAAAATTTTTTGGTTGTGCGAACCAAAAGGAATGATGATTTTGGGTTGTACCAAGTCTGAAACCAAGTGGATTTATTTTTTGTCCCATATTATCTTTCCATCCATTTTTTTTTTCTAAACATGAATCTAAATTTTAGATGAATCTAAAAATAATTTAGATTTATCTTTTAATACAATTGTTATATGACAAGTGGGTCTTTTTACTGGATAACTACGCCCCCGAGCTCTAGGTCTTAACTTTTTTACAAAAGGACCTCCATTGACTTCGGCTTTACTAATGAATAAATCAGCTTCGTTCAAACCCATATTATGATTAGCATTTGCTGCTGCGGAATAAACCAATTTAAAAATGGGATAAGATGCTCGATAAGGCATGAGCTCCAGTATCATAAGTGTTTCTTCATAAGAACGCCCGCGAATCTGATCAATTACTCTTCGTGCTTTGAAAACGGACATACATATATGTTGAGCTAAAACTTTGACTTCTCTACCTGAATTCGAGTTCTTTCTCATGTTCTTTTTCATAAGGTTATCCCCTTCCTTGAAGGATTTATTCTATTTTTTTTTTGATTCCAAATTAACGACGAGATTTATTATCGTTTCTCGCATGTCTCGCGAAAGTCAGAGTAGGCGCGAATTCTCCCAATTTATGACCCACCATACGATCTGTTATATAAATAGGTAAATGTTCCTTTCCATTATGAATAGCGATTGTATGGCCAATCATTGTGGGTATAATGGTAGATGCCCGAGACCAAGTTACTATTATTTCTTTCTCCTCCCTCATGTTGAGTTTTTCAATTTTTCCCGATAAATGATTAGCTACAAAAGGATTTTTTTTTAGTGAACGTGTCACAGCGGATTCCTCCTTTTTTTTTACATTTTAAAGATTGGCATTCTATGTCCAATAGAATATCTCGATCTAAGTATGAAGGTAAGAATAAATACAATAATGATGAATATACAATAATGATGAATGGAAAAAAGAGAAAATCCTTTAGCTTTAGCTAGATAAGGGGCGGATGTAGCCAAGTGGATCAAGGCAGTGGATTGTGAATCCACCATGCGCGGGTTCAATTCCCGTCGTTCGCCCATCACATTATTTCAAATTCAAAAAATTC